ATACTGATCAAACAGGCGAAGTTGCTTTGATACGTTATTCTCAACAATCGGATTTTCGTCGAGACATAATCAAAGGCTCCATGCGCGCTCAAAGACGTAAAACAGTTACTTGGAAACTCTTTGAAGCAAATGCGCATTCCCCTCTTTTTTTGGACCGAATAGACAAATCTTTTTTTTTTGATATTTCTGAACGGATGAAAAAAATTTTTAGAAATTGGATGTGGAAAAACACAGAATTCACAATTTCGAATTATACAGAGAAAAAGACAAAAGAAAGCGCGAAAAAAAAAGAGGAGGACAAAAAAGAAGAAGACAAAAGAAAGGAGAAAGTGCGTATACAAATAGCGGAAGCCTGGGATAGTATTTTACTTGCTCAAGTAATGAGAGGTTTTTTATTAGTAACCCAATCAATTCTTAGAAAATATATTATATTACCTTCATTGATAATAGCTAAAAATATCGTCCGTATACTATTATTTCAATTTCCGGAATGGTATGAGGACTTAAAGGATTGGAATAGAGAAATGCATGTTAAATGTACCTATAACGGCGTTCAATTATCAGAAAAAGAATTTCCAAAAAACTGGTTAACAGACGGCATTCAGATCAAGATCCTATTTCCTTTTCGTCTTAAACCTTGGCACAGATCTAAGTTACGAGCCCCTTATAACGATCCAATGAAAAAGCAAGGTCAAAAAAATGATTTTTGTTTTTTAACAATTTTTGGAATGGAAGCTGAACTACCTTTTGGTTCTCCCAGAAAAAAACTTTCATTTTTTGAACCGATTTTAAAAGAACTCAAAAAAAAAATTAAAAAATTGCAAAAGAAATGTTTTATAATTCTAGGAATTTTTAAAGAACAAACAAAATTGTTTCTAAATGTCTCAAAAAAACCAAAAAAATGGATCATTAAAAACATTCTGTTTATAAAAGAAATAATAAAAGAACTCTCAAAAATAAACCCAATTATATTATTTGGATTGAGAGAAATAGAAGTATATGAATTGAGTGAAATTAAAAAAGATTCAATAATCAGTAATCGGATGATTCAGGAATCGTCCATTCAAATTAGATCTCAGGATTGGACAAATTATTCATTAACAGAAAAAAAAATGCAAGATCTGACTGATAGAATAAACACAATCATAAATCAAATAGAAAAAATTACAAAAGACAAGAAAAAGGGATTTATAACTTCAGATAGAAATTTTAGTTCTAACAAAATAAGTTATGATGATAAAAAATTGGAATCACAAAAAAATATTTGGCAGATATTAAAAAGAAGAACTGCTCGATTAATCCGTAAATCCCATTATTTTATAATATTTTTCATTGAAAAGATATACATAGATATCTTTCTATCTATGATTAATATTCCTAGTATCAATACACAACTTTTTCTTGAATCAACAAAAAAAATTCTTAATAAAAACATTAACAGTAATGAAGCAAATCAAGAAAGAATTAATAAAACAAATCAAAGTTTAATTAAATTTATTTCGATTATAAAAGAGTCACTTTCTAATACTAATATTAGTCTTAGTCAAAAAAATTCAAAGACTTTTTTTGACTTATCTTACTTTTCACAAGCATATGTATTTTACAAATTATCACAAACCCAACTTATTAAGTTAGAGAAATTGAAATCCGTATTTCAATATAATGGAACCCCCCTTTTTCTTAAGAATGAAATAAAGGATTTTTTTGTTGTAAGACAAGACCTATTTCATTCCGAATTAAGACCTAAGAATCTTCGCAATTCTGGAATGAATCAATGGACAAATTGGTTAAGGAGTCATTATCAATATCAATGTGATGTATCTCAAATTAAATGGTCTAGAGTAGTACCACAAAAATGGCGAAATATATTGAACTGTATAGCTCAAAATAAAGATTTATATAAAGATTTGTGTGATTTATATGAAAAAGATGAATTAATTCACTACGAAAAAAAAACAAAAATTGAAACGGATTTATTATTGAATCAAAAGGATAATTTTAAAAAACAATATAGATATGATCTTTTAGCATATAAATCTATAAATTCTGAAACTAAGAAGTACTCTTCAATTTATGGATCACCATTACAAGTAAAAACTAACCAAGATATTTTTTATAATTACAACACACATAAACAAAAATCATTTAATATGGTAGAAGATGATATTCGAGATATGGATAAAAATACGGATAGAAAATTTTTTGATTGGAGAATTCTCGATTTTTGTCTTAAAACGAAGGTCGATATTGAGGCCTGGATCAATATTGATACTGACACTAACAGTAATAAATATACTAAGACTAGGGTTAATAAGTATCAAATAATTGATAAAATCAATAATAAGGGTCTTTTTTATCTCACACTTCAGCAAGACCAAAAAATCAACCTATCCAATCAAAAACCCCTTTTGGATTGGATGGGAATGAATGAAGAAATACTAAGTCGTCCCATATCAAATCTGGAACTTTGGTTCTTGCCAGAATTTGTGAGACTTTATAATACGTATAAAATGAAACCGTGGGTTATACCAATTAAATTACTACTTTTTAATTCTAATATAAAAAAAAATGCTAGTGAAAACAAAAGCATCACTGGAAATAAAAAAAGAGATCCTTTTATATCAATATCGTCGAATGAAAAAAAATCTCTTGAATTAGAAAACCGAAATCAAGGAGAAAAAGAATCCACGGGCCAAGCAGATCTTAAATCAGCTCTTTCAAACCAAGAAAAAGATGTTGAAGAAGATTATACGGGATCGGACATGAAAAAACATAGAAATAAAAAGCAATACAAGATCAATACAAAAGCGGAGTTTGATTTCTTCCTAAAAAGGTATTTGTATTTTCAATTGAGATGGGATGATTCTTTAAATAAAAAAATAATCAATAACATCAACGTATATTGTCTCCTGCTTAGACTGATAAATCCAAGAGAAATTACTATATCCTCTATTCAAAGGGGCGAAATGAGTCTGGATATTTTGACGATTCAGAAAGATGTAACTCTTACAGAATTTATTAAAAGGGGATTTTTGATTATTGAACCAATTCGTCTAGCTATAAAAAATGATGGAAAATTTATTATGTATCAAACCCTCGGTATTTCATTAGTTCATAAAAGTAAACATCAAATAAATCAAAGATACCGAGAAAAAAAACATGTTGATAAGAATTCTGATGAAGTCATTACAAAACATCAAAAGATGACTGGAAATAGATATAAAAAAAATTATGATTTGTTTGTTCCTGAAAATATTTTATCGCCTAGACGTCGTAGAGAATTGCGAATTCTAATTTGTTTAAATTCTAAGAATAGACATAGAAAGGCATCTTTTTGTAATGGGAATGAGGTAAACAGTCAAGTTGTGGATAAAAGCAAAAAATATAAAAAAAAAATTATAAAATTAAAGCTATTTCTTTGGCCCAATTATCGATTAGAAGATTTAGCTTGTATGAATCGTTATTGGTTTAATACCAATAATGGCAGTTGTTTCAGTATGGTAAGGATACGTATGTATCCGCGATTGAAAATTCATTAATAGTACATTTTTCCTATATTTCCCATACCATATCTGGTCTATGACGACAAAGAGATGCACGCATACATTGTCTTACATTCCATTCTGATACATGATACTAATTCAATGACATATCAATTAGATCTAGAATGAACAAAATTTTATTATTTTAGGTCTAAACTTTTATCTTTTGTGAGTGAAGAAACCAACCATACTTTTGTATCCCCTTTCAAATTCAATTTTAAAATGAAAATAGGATTGAGTAAGTTTTATTAAATTAAAAAAATTAGAAATTAATAACGAAATACAAATTTTTGTATATACCAAATAAAAATTAGGGGCATTATTATTACTGATCAATAAAGATATCTATCAATAAAAAATATCTTAAAATAAAAAGAGGGGGGGAGAGAAGATTTCAGTTTATGGTAAAAAATTCATTCATCTCAGTTATTTCACAAGAAGAAAAAGACGAAAACAGAGGATCTGTTGAATTTCAAATAGTTAGTTTCACCAATAGGATACGAAGACTTACTTCACATTTACAATTACACAAAAAAGACTATTTATCTCAGAGAGGTTTACGTAAAATTCTGGGAAAACGCCAACGATTACTGTCTTATTTGTCAAAGAAAAATAGAATATGTTATAAAGAATTAATTAATCGGTTGGATATTCGGGAGTCAAAAACTCGTTAATTTGATTTTTATAAAGGCATTTTGAATTATTTGATTTATTAGATCTTGAATTTTAATGAACTTTTTTTCGTTTTCAGCAATTCATGAAAGAATGAATCGAGGAAAAACCTATGAATATACCGGCTACAAGAAAAGACCTCATGATAGTCAATATGGGCCCCCACCACCCATCAATGCATGGTGTTCTTCGACTCATCATTACTCTAGATGGTGAAGATGTTATTGACTGTGAACCAATATTGGGTTATTTACACCGCGGAATGGAAAAAATTGCGGAAAATCGAACAATTATACAATATTTGCCTTATGTAACACGGTGGGATTATTTAGCTACTATGTTCACAGAAGCAATAACTGTAAACGGACCGGAACAGTTGGGAAATATTCAAGTACCTAAAAGAGCCAGCTATATCAGAATAATTATGTTGGAGTTGAGTCGTATAGCTTCTCATCTGTTATGGCTCGGTCCTTTTATGGCGGATATTGGTGCACAAACTCCCTTTTTCTATATTTTCAGAGAAAGAGAATTAGTATATGATCTATTCGAAGCTGCCACCGGTATGAGAATGATGCATAATTATTTTCGTATCGGAGGAGTAGCGGCCGATCTACCTCATGGCTGGATAGATAAATGTTTGGATTTCTGCGATTATTTTTTAACAAGAGTTGCTGAATATCAAAAACTTATTACACGAAATCCTATTTTTTTAGAACGAGTCGAGGGAGTAGGCATTATTGGTAGAGAGGAAGTAATAAATTGGGGTTTATCGGGACCAATGCTGCGAGCTTCCGGAATACAATGGGATCTTCGTAAAGTTGATCATTATGAATGTTACGACGAATTTGATTGGGAAGTACAGTGGCAAAAAGAAGGAGATTCATTGGCTCGTTATCTAGTCCGAATTGGTGAAATGATAGAATCCGTAAAAATTATTCAACAGGCCCTGGAAGGAATTCCAGGGGGACCCTATGAGAATTTAGAAATACGATACTTTGATAGAGAAAGGAATCCGGAATGGAATGATTTTGAATATCGATTTATTAGTAAAAAGCCGTCTCCTACATTTGAATTGCCGAAACAAGAACTTTATGTGAGAGTAGAAGCCCCAAAGGGAGAATTGGGAATTTTTCTCATAGGGGATCAGAGTGGTTTTCCTTGGAGATGGAAAATCCGCCCGCCGGGTTTTATCAATTTGCAAATTCTTCCGCGGTTAGTTAAAAGAATGAAATTGGCTGATATTATGACGATACTAGGTAGTATAGATATCATTATGGGAGAAGTTGATCGTTGAAATGATAATTGATACACCGGAAGTACAAGATATCGATTCTTTTTCTAGATTAGAATTTTTTAAAGAGGTTTATGGAATTCTATGGGTTCTTGTTCCTATTTTGACTCTTGTAGTGGGAATCACAATAGGCGTACTGGTAATTGTATGGTTAGAAAGAGAAATATCGGCAGGGATACAACAACGTATTGGACCTGAATACGCCGGCCCTTTGGGAGTTCTTCAAGCTCTAGCAGATGGGACAAAACTACTTTTCAAAGAAAATCTTTTTCCATCTAGGGGGGATACTCGTTTATTCAGTATCGGGCCATCCATAGCAGTCATATCAATTTTAGTAAGCTATTCAGTAGTTCCTTTTGGATATCACCTTGTTTTAGCGGATCTCAATATCGGTGTTTTTTTATGGATTGCCATTTCCAGTATTGCTCCAATTGGACTTCTTATGTCGGGATACGGGTCAAATAATAAATATTCCTTTTTAGGCGGTCTACGAGCTGCTGCTCAATCGATTAGTTATGAAATACCATTAACTTTATGTGTGTTATCAATATCTCTACGTGCGATTCGTTGATACATAGACAGAAACTTTTCTCTATTCCTTCCTTTCAAGGAAAGGGTTGGAATGGATTGAGTAGATATCTTAATTTTTTTTTATTAATTATTCGGGTTGATGAACTAAATCAAATAGTTATATGAGTGAAAGAAAACAGCTTATATATAAATTCGCAGTAAAAAGATGGATTCTCATTTTCTATGTATAAGAGTTAGAGAGTTAAGCGGAAATAAACATAAACAGAAGAGACCGTTTCCCCCAAGATTGGTTGATTAGTCATCCTGACTTGAAGCGGGTTCAAAAGATCAACCGTATTGAGTTTTCACTATCATTTTTATGTATTAGCATAACGGGGGATTGAGCAAAAACGAGTGGATGGTTAGAAACACGAACATATGTAAAGGATTAGTAATGGAGATTATGTAAATTCTCCAAAAGGACATTTTTACATAATATACAAACAAAGAATACTAATTGGGGCTTTAAGTTGGTAGAAATGATCAGGCAGTACTCCCCATGACACGATTCCAATCCAGAGTATACTCCTATCCACCGATTTAATAAATAACTATTCGAAACGAAATAATCCTTTACTTTATTTTGAAAGCCCTCTTTTTCTCAGAAATAGAAAGAAGAATAGGAACGAAAAAAAAAAAATAAATAAAGATATACTTTATTTATTCTTTGTTACTTTTATTCTTTCCCATATACATATTAATAGATATATAATTTGTGTCATAATTCATTAATTAATATAGAATTTTTTTTCGTACGTGAAACCAACGGGTTATTGATATTTTTACAAGAAGTATTTTATTGAACAGTTAAGTTATTACTGAACAAAGAAGAATTGAAATTATTATTGAAATTATTAAATTAAAGAAAGGATGAGATCAATTCAGAAGTACTTTTTTTATTTAATTTTGAATTAAAATAATTATAACAGACAGAATTCAATTGGTCTAATTTGGGACCGGCCGATAGTTATCCATCCTACAAACATATCAAGATTCAAAAAAGAATACTGACGCGGTCCCTATATTTATTTCTGGCCTTCAAGGAGCCGTATGAGGTGAAAATCTCATGTACGGTTCTGTAATAGCGATGGTAACAGTGATGGTATCACCGACTATAATTATCTAACAGTTCAAGTACAATTGATATTGTTGAGGCGCAATCAAAATATGGTTTTTGGGGATGGAATTTGTGGCGTCAGCCTATAGGGTTTATCATTTTTATTATTTCTTCCCTAGCAGAATGTGAGAGATTACCTTTTGATTTACCAGAAGCAGAAGAAGAGTTAGTAGCAGGTTATCAAACCGAATACTCGGGTATAAAATTTGGGTTATTTTATGTTGCTTCCTATCTAAACCTATTGGTTTCTTCATTATTTGTAACAGTTCTTTACTTGGGAGGTTGGAATATATCTATTCCGGACATATATGTTTCTGAGCTTTTTGAAATAAATAAAACATGTGGAGTTTTTGGAGCGATAATTGGTATCTTTATTACATTAGCTAAAACTTATTTGTTCTTGTTCATTCCTATCACAACAAGATGGACTTTACCGAGGCTAAGAATGGACCAACTATTGAATCTTGGATGGAAATTTCTTTTACCTATTTCTCTCGGTAATCTATTATTAACAACTTCTTTCCAACTCTTTTCACTGTAAAGTAACATTCTATATTCACAACGTGTCTCAAACAAGAGAAATAAACAAACATAAAACTATTCATATATATATTAACGATATGTTCTCTATGGTAACTGGGTTCATGAATTATGGTCAACAAACAGTACGAGCTGCAAGGTACATTGGTCAAAGTTTCATGATTACTTTATCCCACGCAAATCGTTTACCCGTAACTATTCAATATCCTTATGAAAAATCAATCACCGCGGAGCGTTTCCGCGGTCGAATCCATTTTGAATTTGATAAATGTATTGCTTGTGAAGTATGCGTTCGTGTATGTCCTATAGATCTACCCGTTGTTGATTGGAAATTGGAAACTGATATTCGCAAGAAACGGCTGCTTAATTACAGTATTGATTTCGGAGTCTGTATATTTTGTGGTAATTGCGTTGAGTATTGTCCAACGAATTGTTTATCAATGACTGAAGAATATGAACTTTCTACTTATGATCGTCACGAATTGAATTATAATCAAATTGCTTTGGGTCGTTTACCAATGTCAGTAATTGACGATTATACAATTCGAACAATTTTGAATTCGCCTCAAATAAATAAGTAAATCTCTTATTAACGACTAATTTATAATTACTTTACTAATAACTAATATAGAAGGAATTTAGGTTTCTTTCGTGTTGTTTGGTCAATAACTACAAATACCAACTATTGATTGGTTGGTAAGAAACGCGTCTTAATTTGGATTGAAAATCCATTAATTAATATATCCATAATTTTTTTTTAAATATATCGTTTAGAATTAGAACGACTCTTTCAGATAAAGAATGAAATTAGTCCAATAATAGTACTCACATTTATTCATATCCCTTAGTATTTATTTACTTAGGATTAAATTAGGAATTGCTCAAAAATCATAAAAAAAAAATTTTCTGGTCGGGTCTCAATAAGGTCATGAAAAACATTTCTATTTATTTATCTCTTATTTTACATATAATGGATTTGCCCGGACCAATACATGATTTTCTTTTAGTCTTTCTGGGATCGGTTCTTATACTAGGAGGTATGGGGGTGGTATTATTTACCAACCCCATTTATTCTGCCTTTTCATTGGGACTGGTTCTTGTTTGTATATCCTTATTCTATATTCTATTAAACTCTTATTTTGTAGCTGCTGCACAACTCCTTATTTACGTGGGAGCTATAAATGTTTTAATCGTATTTGCTGTGATGTTCATGAATGGTTCAGAATATTACAAAGATTTGAATCTTTGGACCATTGGGGATGTGGTTACTTTGCCAGTTTGTACAAGTATTTTTGTTTTACTCATGATTATTATTACGGATACGTCATGGTACGGAATTATTTGGACTACAAGATCAAACCAGATTATAGAGCAAGATTTGATAAGTAATAGTCAACAAATTGGAATTCATTTATCAACAGATTTTTTTCTTCCATTTGAATTCGTTTCGATAATTCTTTTAGCCGCTTTGATAGGTGCAATTGCCGTGGCGCGACAGTAAAAAATTTATAGAATTAGCAATGCACATTAAACTCTGTTCGGTTTTATTACATTACATTACATTTATTTCCCTTTAATTAAAGATTGTTTATGTCTAAAATAGAAATTATTCAATCTATTCTATTAACAATAGAAAATCTGCCTTTGTTCCGTACTTTTTTTTATTCTAGTCAATTGAATCTGTTGAATTGTTGTTCAGTTCATATTGAAATGAATCGAAATTGATAAGGAGTTGGTCAATGATGCTCGAACATGTACTTGTTTTGAGTGCCTACTTATTTTCTATCGGTATCTATGGATTGATCACGAGCCGGAATATGGTTAGAGCCCTTATGTGTCTTGAACTTATACTGAATGCGGTTAATATGAATTTCGTAACATTTTCTGATTTTTTTGATAGTCGCCAATTAAAAGGAAATATTTTCTCAATTTTTGTTATAGCTATTGCAGCCGCTGAAGCAGCTATTGGCCCGGCTATTGTTTCATCAATTTATCGTAACAGAAAATCAACTCGTATCAATCAATCGAATTTGTTGAATAAGTAGTATTAATCATATAAATTCTAATATTCATAAATTAGAATTACCATGACCATACATTACGTAATAATACATGTTTTCAAAAATGTAAGAAATTAAAGTATCTTGGCTCTATCGCATGAGTCAATCCAGAAGTAGATTGATTAGAAAAATTATGATAAATTATTGATTCATCTGGTGTCTAAATATATGATTCATTTACAAGTTTACTAGATCGAAACTTTCTGACATTCAAAAATTTATAGATCCAAATGTCACATTCAGTAAAGATTTATGATACGTGTATAGGGTGTACTCAATGCGTGCGCGCCTGCCCAACGGATGTATTAGAAATGATACCTTGGGACGGGTGTAAAGCTAAGCAAATTGCTTCTGCTCCAAGAACAGAGGACTGTGTCGGTTGTAAGAGATGTGAATCCGCCTGTCCGACAGATTTCTTGAGTGTTCGAGTTTATTTATGGCATGAAACAACTCGAAGTATGGGTCTGGCTTATTAATACGTTCCAGAAAACCCTACTTGAATACATTTGATTTTTTTACCTTTACCGACAAAAACCCGCGCTCAAAAACTATTTATTTTGAGCACGGGTTTTTCTGGTCCAAGTTTATCTTGTTTTTACCATGAATAATTTTCCTTGGTTAACGCTAGTTGTAGTTTTGCCAATATTCGCGGGTTCCTTAATTTTCTTTCTCCCTCATAGAGGAAATAAGATAATTCGGTGGTATACTATAGGTATATGCATAATGGAACTCCTTCTAACAACCTATGCATTCGGTTATCGTTTCCAATTGGATGATCCATTAATGCAACTGACAGAGGATTATAAATGGATCGATTTTTTTGATTTTTACTGGAGATTGGGAATAGATGGAATTTCTATAGGACCCATTTTACTGACAGGATTTATCACAACTTTAGCTACTTTAGCGGCTCGGCCGATTACTCGAGATTCCCGACTATTCCATTTTCTGATGTTAGCAATGTATAGCGGTCAAATAGGACCATTTTCTTCTCGAGACCTTTTACTTTTTTTCATCATGTGGGAGTTAGAATTAATTCCAGTTTATCTACTTCTATCCATGTGGGGGGGAAAGAAACGTTTGTATTCAGCTACAAAATTTATTTTGTACACTGCAGGAAGTTCCGTTTTTTTATTAATGGGAGTTTTGGGTATTGGTTTATATGGTTCCAATGAACCAACATTAAATTTTGAAACATCAGCTAATCAATCGTATCCTGTAGCACTGGAAATAATATTCTATATTGGATTTCTTATTGCTTTTGCTGTCAAATCACCGATCATACCCTTACATACATGGTTACCAGACACCCATGGAGAGGCACATTACAGTACTTGTATGCTTTTAGCCGGAATCTTATTAAAAATGGGAGCGTATGGATTGGTTCGGATCAATATGGAATTATTACCCCACGCCCATTCTATATTCTCTCCCTGGTTGATTATAGTAGGCACAATTCAAATAATCTATGCAGCTTCAACATCTCCCGGTCAGCGTAATTTAAAAAAAAGAATAGCCTACTCTTCTGTATCTCATATGGGTTTCATAATTATAGGAATTGGTTCTATAAGCGATACAGGACTCAACGGAGCCATTTTACAAATAATCTCTCACGGATTTATTGGCGCTGCGCTTTTTTTCTTGGCCGGAACGAGTTATGATAGAATACGTCTTGTTTATCTCGACGAAATGGGCGGAATGGCTATCGCAATTCCAAAAATATTCACGACTTTCAGTATCTTATCAATGGCTTCTCTTGCATTACCGGGCATGAGCGGTTTTGTTGCCGAATTGTTAGTTTTTTTTGGAATACTTACTAGTCAAAAATATCTTTTAATGACAAAAATATTAATTACTTTTGTAATGGCAATTGGAATGATATTAACTCCTATTTATTCATTATCTATGTTACGCCAGATGTTCTATGGATACAAGCTTTTTAATGCCCCAAACTCTTATTTTTTTGATTCTGGACCGCGAGAATTATTTGTTTCGATCTCTATCCTTTTACCTGTAATAGGTATTGGTGTTTATCCCGATTTCGTTTTATCATTATCAGTTGACAAGGTCGAAGCTATTATATCCAATTATTTTTTTCGATAGTTATAGTTTTTGTGAGTAAACCAAAAAATGAAACTGAAATCCCATGATTTTAAAAATGGTTGATTGTACAATAAAAAAATGAGTCTTTTATATTCTTTTAAGTAAAAAAAATAAATTGGAATTCTATTATAACTAGATATCTTTTGAATTTGTGAGAACCATTTGAATCAAGTAATGGAAATGATTCAAATGGTTCTTGATTGTTTACATGAAGTTTTCGTATATATACCTGTATGCCGTCCTATGTTTATATTCGTCAAGTCTTTTATTCAATTAGATGTTAATGTAAATGAACCATAACTATGCAACCCTATTCCTAATAGATTAACCCCAAAATAGCATATCCAAATTATAAGAAAGCCCATTGAGGCCACAATTGCAGAATTTACACTTTCAAAATTTTTATTTGTTCGAATATGTAAATAAATAGCGAATATGGTCCAAGTAATAAATGCCCAAGTCTCCTTTGGATCCCAATTCCAATATGATCCCCATGCTTCATTAGCCCATACTGCTCCCGAAAGAATACCTACGGTTAAAAGGATAAACCCTAGACTAATAATACGATAACTCCAACGATCCAATTGTTGAATCAATTGATACCTGTAATAATTTTGAGACGAAATAAAAGAAGTGTTTCGTAAGACATTGTTTCTTTCGTTCACGTATTGAATCTCACTAAAGTAAACTGACTCATTTTCTAAATTATTGCTTTTACTAAAAATCCTTATGAATTTTCGAAATGTAATGACTAGAAGAGCTAGTGATAATAATGATCCACACAAAAGAGCTGCATAGCTCAATACCATCATACTTACGTGCATCATTAACCAATGGGATTGGAGAGCGGGTACTAATATCGCGGATTGATGCATTTCAGTTAAAAGACCCGAAGTAGCAAAACCTTGAGTAAAAATAGCACTTGGCGCGGTTATTGCGCTTAAATGGTTTTTATGTTTTTTAAAATACGGAATAATATGAATAATGGAAAAACTCCACGAAAGAAAAATTAATGATTCATATAAATCACTTAATGGTAAATGCCTCAAATACATCCAACGAGTAACTAATAATCCTGTTATGCAGAAAAAAGTAGCTATCATCCCCTTTTCTGACGAATCATCTAGTCCTACGATTTCATCGACTAATAAAATTATCAAATGAATTGTAATTACAATTGAAACGATCGAAAAGGATATATGAGTTAATATATGCTCTAAAGTTGAAAATATCATAAAAATTATTAAATTAATAAGGGCGTCCCTCAATTATAGGAATTGAAATCTGGAATTGGAATTGAATTCATTATAGGACTTACTCTTTTAGAAGATGCCATGCCGCCACTCGGACTCGAACCGAGATGCTCTAGCACTGCTTCCTAAGAGCAGCGTGTCTACCGATTTCACCATAGCGGCTTATTCGAAATCATAATAACCTATTTTTATTCAATCGTCGAGCTTGAAGGAGTTAATTCAATCCAATATTTTTTTTTAGGAAACCATTCAAATTGATGAATAAAAACTTGTTTAAAAATTAGGGATTAAAACGTTTTCGTTAACGTTAATAATATTTATTTTTCTTATTATTATCTTTTTATTTAGTTATTTAATTTAGTATTTTTTTATTTAGTTATTTAGTATTTTAGGATGTCAATTTTATTTAACTGAACTAACAATGTATTTTTTCGTAGACTATTACTTTATGCTCTCCTAAAACTAAAATGTAACAGTTGTAACTATATAATTTTTACTTCAATCCCTGGATATAAGTAAAAAAAATGTTCTGCCTCGTTTACATTTTTTAATGATTAATTTCTTTTATCATTTATTTTATTAATCTAAAATAAAAAATGCATTTTATCGATTAATAAAAAAATAGAATTTTTATATAACACAATTTCAGCGATACACTCAAAAGATTTATGTAAATATTTGCATAGTTAGGTTGCGTTAGGATTTTTTGTTGTGTAGAGAATTTGCGTTAAGATTTAGCAAACCCATTAAGTTAGGTATTTGGGATGGTCGTATCAATCATATAAAAAAATTTCGTATAGAAATTGTACCGTACTTCAAAATATTTTATAAATTTTTTAATTAATATATATATATTATATCTTGATCGATCTTCCAATCGAAACATAGGATCTAAAATAGATCACTCAAAATTGGCGCATTCGTCATATAACTACCTAAAAATGGAAACGGGGCTTTTATTAATATTAATTTAATTGGGTTTAAGGAATTTATATAGTGATAATAATTTCTAAAACCCAAAATAATGGTTTAAAAGATTATAAAAAACATTTTAAACTTAATCAATTAGTTTCAACGACCTCTTCTTTATAATATAAAATAAAAAATATAACTAAAAAAAATTCTTTTTATTATTGAGTAAGGGCGATGGGGAAAGTGATAATCCCCATCCGGAAAATGATAAAACATACTAAAATGAAAGGCGAAACCTTGCGCTTGCGTTTACCCTTTTTTCAAACAAAAAAGTACCATTCATTTTTAGAATTCAGTAGACAACAGAATTCTTATCTATATCAGAAACGAAAGAACAATTTGGCTTCAAATTAAAGTAAAACAAATTCAATTTTATATTCGTTTTAAATTAAAACATTATGAGACTAATTCTTTTTTATTTATTTTAGTTTTAATGTATATTGTTTATATTGTAATTTATCTTATATATTAATATTTATTTTATCTTATATATTAATATTTATTCTTTTACTATACTATTATGATGTTAATATTAATTATAATTGATAAATATTAATTATAATTGATAAATATTATTTATCATTTTTATAACTTATAAATCTTATAAATAAACTATAAACAAAATTATATTACTTTATTAGTTATTAGAACGATTCAGATTATTTATTTGTTACACAAAAAAAACTTTTAGAACTCCCGGTAGAAAGAGATTTCGCTAACGAAAAAGCTTTCAATGCTGCCCTATATCCCTTCCTTTTCCAAATATTTTTACGAATACGTTTTTTTGAAATAGAGGTGCGCTTTTTTGGAACTGCCATTAAAAAGTTATAATAGGTTTTTCGGTTGGATGTGAAAGACATCTATTGTTCAAAATCAATTGTTCTTTACTATTCTCTATCTATTTTTTCTCTAAATTAGACTCCAAAAAAAAAGGGGGGGTTAAAAATCACATAAAATATTAATAAGAACGATAAGGTACACTATGCCAAATAGATTGAAGTTGATAAAATAAAAAAAAAAAAAAAGAAAGATTGTCCGTTTCGTTTTCTTTCTATTTTCGTCGTGTTACATTTATACATGTAATAAAAAAATCTAAAAGTTTAATAACCCAACCCTTCTCCCGCTTAATTAAAAAAAAAAAACTTTAATAATTTTTTCTATTATATTAATTAATTTAATATTAATTTAATTGTTCAAGCTCGAAGAAAGAGTCCACAAAATTTTAATTATCAAATGAGACTAGTAGTTAATCTGTTAAAGGATACAAAATACATAATTTAAAGGCATTTTATTTGCCCCTTTTTTTTCCGTAAAATTAAAGTGTTGGATATCATAGCATTTCCTACAAATAGCTTTTATTGTAATGGAAGACAAACAATGAGTTACAAAACAAATTGGTTAATGATTCTAAATAACCGAATTACAATAAATAGTTTTAGTTATGGGCTTTATGATTCATATCAAATACTGTTTTTGGTATAATTATTTATCCTTGTTCTATAGATATAAAAAAATTATTGTAATACGTAATAATTAAAATGAAAATTAGAATTTTCATTTTTTATCTTCATAAAATTTTATGTAAAAATTTGAATTTAATATTAACAATTCAGTATTAATAAAATTAAATACGTATTTATTTTTCACTAGTGACTTATTTATATCATTTGACCAATTATAACCTCTTGATTTTAAATATTTGAAGTAGTTTGGAAAGATTCAGAATAATTAAGGCTAGAAAATTCTATTTAAGTTTTATTTTATATATCTTAATTTTTTTTTATTAACCGACCCCTTTCAAAAGAAAAGAAATAAGAACCGGTGACTCAGAAACAATTAATTAAGATAAATTTTTTTTTTATTTTTTTATGGAATATACATATCAATATTCATGGATTATACCTTTCATTCCACTTCCAGTTCCTATCTTAATTGGAACAGGACTTCTACTTTTTCCAACGGCAACAAAAAATCTTCGCCGTATGTGGGCTTTTCCTAGTGTTTTATTATTAAGTATAGTTATGGTTTTTTCAGCCCTTTTTTCTATTCAGCAAATAAATAATAATTCTGTCTATCAATATGTATGGTCTTGGACCATCAATAATGATTTTTCTTTAGAATTTGGCTGCTTGGTTGATCCACTTACTTCTATTATGTCGATATTAATCACTACTGTTGGAATTATGGTTCTTATTTATAGTGACAATTATATGTCTCATGATCAGGGATATTTGAGATTTTTTGCTTATATGAGTTTTTCCAATACTTCAATGTTGGGATTAGTTACTAGTTCTAATTTGATACAAATTTATATTTTTTGGGAATTAGTTGGAGTGTGTTCTTATCTATTAATAGGTTTTTGGTTCACACGACCCAGTGCCGCGAATGCTTGTCAAAAAGCGTTTGTAACTAATCGTGTCGGGGATTTTGGTTTATTATTAGGAATTTTGGGTTTTTATTGGATAACAGGTAGTTTCGAATTTCGGGATTTGTTTGAAATATTCAATAACTTGGTTTCTAATAATGAAGTTAATTTTTTATTTGTTACTTTATGCGCCTCCCTATTATTTGCCGGCGCTGTTGCTAAATCCGCCCAATTTCCACTTCATGTATGGTTACCTGATGCCATGGAAGGGCCTACCCCCATTTCGGCTCTTATACATGCCGCTACTATGGTAGCAGCAGGAATTTTTCTTGTAGCTCGGCTTCTTCCTCTTTTCATAGTTATACCTTACATTCTAAATCTAATAGCTTTGATAGGTATAATAACATTATTTTTAGGAGCCACTTTAGCTCTTGCTCAAAAAGATATTAAGAAAAGCTTAGCTTATTCTACAATGTCTCAATTGGGTTATATGATGTTAGCTCTAGGTATGGGGTCTTATCGAGCTGCTTTATTTCATTTGATTACTCATGCTTATTCGAAGGCATTGTTGTTCTTAGGATCTGGATCAATTATTCATGCGATGGAAGCTATTGTTGGATATTCTCCAGATAAAAGTCAGAATATGGTTCTTATGGGCGGTTTAAGAAAACATGTACCAATTACAAAAACTGCTTTTTTATTGGGTACACTTTCTCTTTCTGGTATTCCACCCCTTGCTTGTTTTTGGTCCAAAGATGAAATTCTTAATGATAGTTGGTTGTATTCACCTATTTTTGCAATAATAGCTTGGTCCACAGCAGGATTAACTGCATTTTATATGTTTCGGATCTATTTACTTGCTTTTGAAGGACATTTAAACGTTTATTTTCAAACTTACAGTGGCAAAAAAAGCAGTTCGTTCTATTCAATGTCTCTATGGGGTAAAGATAAAGAAGGACCCGAAATTATTAAAAAAAATTTGCGTTTATTATATTTATTAACGACGAAAAACAAT